TTGCTTCAAGAGAAGCTCCCATCGAAGTTCACTATGAATCTTGTGGTACCTATCATGAGATTTATGGACACTATCTGATAATAAGACGTGTAAAAAAAGAAATTCTTTGGATATACATCCGAACCACTATTGGTCATATTTTTCTTTATCGAGAAATGGAAGAAGCTATACAAGGTTTTTGTCGGGCCTGCTTATCTGATACCTATACCTTATGGTAGCTAAGTTCAAAAATTCTATGACACCGGGGTGACTTTGGGTCTCTCCGGTTCAACTAGGACTCGAGTCCCTGACCTGACTTTCTGCGCAATTTAAGATCGAGAAAAGGAAGTTTTCCAATCATTGACTCAAATCCATTGTCGAATCCAACTCATTTAAATAGGGAGGTACGTATGGCAGAACGGGCCAATCTGGTATTTCACAATAAAGTGATAGACGGAACTGCCATTAAACGACTTATTAGCAGATTAATAGATCACTTTGGAATGGCATATACATCACATATCTTAGATCAAGTAAAAACTCTGGGTTTCCAGCAAGCAACTGCTATATCCATTTCATTAGGAATTGATGATCTTTTAACAATACCTTCTAAGGGATGGCTAGTACAAGATGTTGAACAACAAAGTTTGATTTTGGAAAAACACCATCATTTTGGGAATGTACACGCGGTAGAAAAATTACGCCAATCTATCGAGATATGGTATGCTACAAGTGAATATTTGCGACAAGAAATGAATCTTAATTTTAGGATGACTGACCCGTTTAATCCAGTCCATATAATGTCGTTTTCAGGAGCTAGAGGAAATGCATCTCAAGTACACCAATTAGTAGGTATGAGAGGATTAATGGCGGATCCCCAAGGACAAATGATTGATTTACCCATTCAAAGCAATTTACGCGAAGGACTGTCTTTAACGGAATATATCATTTCTTGCTACGGAGCTAGAAAAGGAGTTGTAGATACTGCTGTACGAACATCAGATGCTGGATATCTTACGCGCAGACTTGTTGAAGTAGTTCAACACATTGTTGTACGTAGAACAGATTGTGGCACTACCCGAGGTATTTCTTCAAGTCTTCGAAATAGGACACTGCCCGAAAGAATTTTTATCCAAACATTAATTGGTCGTGTATTATCAGACAATATATATATGGGTCCGCGGTGCATTGCCATTCGAAATCAAGATATTGGGATTGGGCTTGTCACCCAATTCATAACCTTTCGAACACAACCAATATATATTAGAACTCCCTTTACTTGTAGGAGTACGTCTTGGATCTGTCGATTATGTTATGGTCGGAGTCCCACTCATGGCGACTTGGTTGAATTGGGAGAAGCTGTAGGTATTATTGCGGGGCAATCCATTGGGGAACCGGGGACTCAACTAACATTAAGAACTTTTCATACCGGTGGAGTATTTACAGGGGGTACTGCAGAACATGTACGGGCCCCTTCTAATGGAAAAATCAAATTCAATGAGGATTTGCTTCAGCCTATACGTACACGTCATGGGCATCCTGCCCTTTTATGTTATATGGACTTATATGTAATTATTAAGAGTGAAGATATTATACATAAGGTAACTATCCCACAAAAAAGTTTTCTTTTAGTTCAAAATGGTCAATATGTAAAATCAGAACAAGTGATTGCTGAGATTCGCGCGGGAACAACATACACTTTCAATTTTACAGAGAGGGTTCGAAAACATATTTATTCTGACTTAGAGGGGGAAATGCACTGGAGTACCGATGTGTACCATTCGCCCGAATTTAAATATAGTAATGTACGTCTTTTACCCAAAACAAGCCACTTGTGGATATTATCAGGAGGTTCATGCAAATTTAATGCAGTTCCTTTTTCGTTCTACAAGGATCAAGATCAAATAAACATTCATTCTATTTCTACCGAAAGAAGATATATTTCTAGCCTCTCAGGAAATAATGATCAAGAGAGACACAAATTTTTGAGTTCGGATTTTTTTGATAAAAAAGAAGATATGATTTCTGATTATTCAGAATTAAATCGAATCGTAGGGACTGGGCATTATCATTTCATATATTCTACTATTCTCCGAGAGAATTCATATTTATTGGCAAAGGGACGAAGAAATAGATTTCTTATTCCAGTCCAATCGATTCAAGAACAAGAGAAAGAATTAATTCCACATTCAGGTTCAGGTATCTCGATTGAAATATCCATAAATGGTATTTTCCGTAGAAAGAGTATTCTTGCTTTTTTCGACGATCCTCAATACAGAAGAAACAGTTCGGGAATTACTAAATATGGGACGGTAGGGGCGCATTCAATCATCAAAAAAGAGGATGTAATTGAATATGGAGGAGACAAAAAGTTTAAGCAAAAATACCAAATGAAAGTGGATCAATTTTTTTTCATTCCCGAGGAAGTACATATTTTATCCGAATCCTCTTCCATAATGGTACGGAACAATAGTATCATTGGAGTAAATACACAAATCACGTTAAATACAAGAAGCCAAGTGGGCGGATTGGTCCGAGTGGAGAGAAAAAAAAAAGGGATTGAACTTAAAATCTTTTCCGGGGATATCCATTTTCCTGGAGAAAAAGATAAGATATCTCGACACAGTGGTATCTTGATACCACCAGGATCGGAAAAAACAAATTCTAAGAAATCAAAAAAATTGACAAATTGGATCTATGTCCAATGGCTCACACCTAGCAAGAAAAAGTATTTTGTTTTGGTTCGACCCGTAAGCACATATGAAATAGCGGACGGTATCAATTTAGCAACACTCTTCCCCCAGGATCCCTTTCGGGAAAAGGATAATATGCAACTTGGAGTTGTCAACTATATCCTTTATGGAAATGGCAAAGCAACTTGGAGAATTTCTGACACAAGTATTCAACTAGTTCGGACTTGTTTAGTCTTGAATTGGGACCAAGACAAGAAAAGTTCTTCCGTCGAAGAGGTCCACGCTTCCTTTGTTGAAGTAAGTACAAAAGGGCTGCTTCGAGATTTCTTAAGAATCGACTTAGTGAAATCACATATTTTGTATATCAGAAACAGAAAAAGGAATGATCCGTCAGGTTCCGGATTGATCTATGATAATGCCTCAGATCGTATCAATAAAAATCCATTTTATTCCACTTATTCCAAAGCAAGGATTCAGCAATCATTTAGCCAAAATCACGGAACTCTTCGTGTGCTGTTGAATCGAAATAAGGAATCCCAATCTTTTCTAATTTTGTCATCATCTAATTATTTTTGCATGGGTCTATTCAAGGATGTAAAATATTACAATGTGATAAAAGAATCAATTCAAAAAGATCCTCTAATTCCAATTAGTAATTTGTTGGGCCCTTTAGGAACAGCCCTTCCAATTTCGGATTTTGATTCATCATTTTACCCTTTAATAACTCATAATCAGACCTCAGTAGCGAAATATTTGCAGCTTGACAATTTAAAACAAACTTTTCAAGTACTTCAAAAATATTATTTAATGGATGAAAATAGGAGAATTTATAATCTCAGTCCATGTAGTAAGATTGTTTTGAATCCATTCAATTTGAATTGGTATTTTCTCCATCATAATTATCATGATAATTATTGTGAGGAAATGCCCACAATAATGAGTCTTGGGCAGTTTATTTGTGAAAATGTATGTATATCTAAAAAAGGACCACACCTAAAAGCGGGTCAAGTTTTAATTGTTCGCGTTGATTCTATAGTAATAAGAACAGCCAAGCCTTATTTAGCTACTCCAGGAGCAACTGTTCATGGGCATTGTGGAGAAATCGTTTACGAAGGAGATATATTAGTTACATTTATGTATGAAAAATCGAGATCTAGTGATATAACGCAGGGTCTTCCAAAAGTAGAACAAGTAGTAGAAGTGCGTTCGATTGATTCAATATCGATGAACCTAGAAAAGAGAGTTGAGGGTTGGAACGAACGTATAACAAAAATTCTTGGAATTCCTTGGGGATTCTTGATTGGTGCTGAACTAACTATAGTGCAAAGTCGTATCTCTTTGGTTAATAAGATACAAAAAGTTTATCGATCTCAGGGGGTGCAGATCCATGATAGGCATATAGAAATTATTGTGCGTCAAATAACATCAAAAGTCTTGGTTTCAGAAGATGGAATGTCTAATATTTTTTTACCGGGGGAACTGATTGGATTGGTACGAGCGGAACGAACGGGACGCGCTTTAGAAGAAGCGATCTGTTATCGAGCCATCTTATTGGGAATAACAAGAGCATCTCTGAATACTCAAAGTTTTATATCCGAAGCAAGTTTCCAAGAAACTGCTCGAGTTTTAGCAAAAGCCGCTCTTCGGGGCCGTATCGATTGGATGAAAGGACTGAAAGAGAACGTTGTTCTAGGGAGTATGATACCTGCCGGGACCGGATTCAAAGGATTAGTACCCTCTTCAAGGCAGCATAACAACATTCTTTTCGAAAAAAAAAAATTTCTTCGGGGGGAAATGAGAGATATTTTCTTCCACCACAGAAAATTATTTGACTCTTGCATTTCAAAGAATTGATATGGTACATCAGACCGATCTTTTCTAGGATTGAATGATTCTTAACTTAGAATAAGAAAGAGGAGGCGGATGCGTCCTTTTAACTATTTGTTTGCTATTTGATTTGTTTTGGTATGGTCATTTGATTTGTTAACTTAATAAATAATTAAAAAATTAATGTAATAAAGAAACTTACGAATAGAAAGTAATGGCTTGGCTTGTCTATAAACGACCAATCTCCGGTAGAAGAGAAGGTTCCATTGGAACAATTATTTATTTCAAGGTGCCTCGTCTCTTTTTTTTTATTAATAATAAAAAAAAGAGAGAGAGAGAGAAAGTGTGAGGAGAAATGGCAAGAAGATATTGGAACATAAATTTGGAAGAGATGCTGGAAGCAGGAGTTCATTTTGGGCATGGTATTAAGAAATGGAATCCTCGAATGGCGCCCTATATCTATGCAAAACATAAAGGTATTCATATTACAAATCTCACTAGAACTGCTCGTTTTTTATCAGAAGCTTGTGATTTAGTTTTTGATGCAGCAAGTAAGGGAAAACAATTTTTAATTGTTGGTACCAAAAATATTGCAGCGGATTCCGTAGCGCGGGCTGCAATAAGGGCTCGGTGTCATTATGTTAATAAAAAATGGTCTGGTGGTATGTTAACAAATTGGTCCACTACAGAAACGCGGCTTCATAAGTTCAGGGACTTGAGAATGGAACAAAAGACGGGGAGACTAAACCGTCTTCCGAAAAGAGATGCAGCTATGTTGAAGAGAGAATTATCTCGTTTGCAAACATATCTAGGCGGGATTCAATATATGACGGGATTGCCTGATATTGTAATCATAGTTGAGCAGCAAAAAGAATATACGGCTCTTCGGGAGTGTATCGCTTTGGGACTTCCAACAATTTGTTTAGTTGATACAAATTGTGATCCCGATCTCGCAGATATTTCGATTCCAGCAAATGATGACGCTCTAGCTTCAATTCGATTAATTCTTAACAAATTAGTATTCGCGATTTGCGAGGGTCGTTCTAGCTATATACGAAATCCGTGATTAATAATTAATAATAAGATAAAGAAATTATTAGATTTTTGAACTCCATAGATATAGATTTATGGAGTCGGTTATTATTTATTATTTCCGAATCGCACAAAAGAGATAAAAAAAAGACTGTGTGGATATTGTGTGATTAGTTTAGTTGGTATACAAAATATACAAGTTGAGTGGTCAAGTCCAAAAGGAAAGGGTTGAATCAAAATAAGTCTTTATTATTTAAAGTAAAGTTATATTTCTGTCAGAGGACAAAATGAATGTTATATCATGTTCCATCAACACACTAACGGGGTTATATGATATCTCTAGTGTAGAAGTCGGCCAGCATTTCTATTGGCAAATAAGGGGTTTCCAAGTCCATGCCCAAGTACTTATTACTTCTTGGGTTGTAATTGCTATCTTATTAGGTTCTGCCGTTATCGCTGTTCGGAATCCACAAACTATTCCAACTGACGGTCAAAATTTCTTCGAATATATTCTTGAATTCATTCGAGATGTGAGCAAAACTCAGATTGGAGAAGAGTATGGTCCATGGGTTCCTTTTATTGGAACTATGTTTCTATTTATTTTTGTTTCTAATTGGTCGGGTGCTCTTTTACCCTGGAAAATCATAGAATTACCTCATGGAGAGTTAGCCGCACCCACGAATGATATAAATACTACTGTTGCTTTAGCGTTACTCACGTCAATAGCATATTTCTATGCGGGTCTTTCAAAAAAAGGATTAAGGTATTTTAGTAAATACATTCAACCAACTCCAATTCTTTTACCCATTAACATTTTAGAAGATTTCACAAAACCCTTATCGCTTAGTTTTCGACTTTTCGGGAATATATTAGCCGATGAATTAGTAGTTCTTGTTCTTGTTTCTTTAGTACCTTTAGTAGTTCCTATACCTGTGATGTTCCTTGGATTATTTACAAGTGGGATTCAAGCTCTTATTTTTGCAACTTTAGCTGCGGCTTATATAGGCGAATCCGTGGAGGATCATCATTGACGAGTTTTTGAAATAGTCTAGTCTTTTTTTTAACTTAAACTGAGTTCGTCCAACCAAGCAATGGATGCGCAACTCAACAAGATAATTTGTTTATACTTAGGCAACATAAATATACAAATACAAAAATCTAGAATAATAGCAAAAAAGATTCAGCTATTAGTAAATGATGTTAGTTCTAAAGTCTAATAATAAAAAAAGGAAAGAGATCGAAAAGATCTTTTTCCTAAAATCCGGATTTGGTCCATTTTGATTTATTTATATCATATCTCCCTCCAATGAAAACTCTCTCTTTACATTAATTGTTTTGTTTATTCAATTTCAATATTTTGAGTCCTATATTGAATAGGAATTTTTTTGATATCAATTTATGGCGTGTGAGTTTAAAAAAGCTGTTCTATAGAATGATTCCCATTTCAGTCGATTTCATTCAATTCAATGATTGACTCAAATCCAATTTTTAGAAATAAAAAATTGCATGAACTTAGCTCAATTAAATACTACTGTTTGTTATTTTTTATTTCTATGCAATGATTCGGCCTAATGAATTCGTTAATTTAGATTAGATCCATGTGAGATAATGATAAAAAAAAGGAAGAGACGAATTTACAAAAAACAAGATTCAAAAAAATGTGATTTTTTAGGAAAAGGGTTAGAATTAGGTATATGTAAGTTAATGGCTATACACTAACTCTTGCGCATCCTTTGAAGAAAAATTTTAGAATCCGATTGAATCTAAGATAGGAGTAGAGTAGTCGGTTTCCATTATGGAAGAAAGACGCGTATATGTGATAGTAGATATATACTAGTTATATATGAACTCAAAATATATCTAATCCATCGCATCGGACTGCTGTGAATTTAGATAGGGATTCCAATAGGAGTTCTTCTGTTTCGTCTTTGATTCGAAATTGAATCAATAAATAGATGAAATGAACTAAAGACAAATAATGAAAAATTCAAATAATGGGTTGGAAAACAGAAGTGAACGAACAAAGGTTGTATGTATGGATTCACAAAAATCCTGTGGATAGGAACTAAAAAAGAGATATGGAAATAGTTCTTTCTGAGAGTTCAATAATCAATATTATTACTTCAATTTTCAATTCCAAGTTTTGAGTTACTTCAGCTGGTTGAATCTTAGCGATGGAATAATTAACTCAAAACTCATTGGATGATTGTATCATTAACCATTTCTTTATTTTGGTGTGAGGAACTTATCATGAATCCATTGATTTCTGCCGCTTCCGTTATTGCTGCTGGGTTAGCTGTCGGACTTGCTTCTATTGGACCGGGGATTGGTCAAGGCACTGCTGCGGGCCAAGCTGTAGAAGGTATTGCAAGACAGCCCGAGGCGGAGGGAAAAATACGAGGTACTTTATTGCTTAGTTTGGCTTTTATGGAAGCCTTAACAATTTATGGTCTGGTTGTAGCATTGGCCCTTTTATTTGCCAATCCCTTTGTTTAGTCCTATAAATATGAGAATTCTGTATTTTTTTTTATGGATTAAGACTTACTCTTTGCTTTTTCAAAGTATATCAAGATTTCACTCCTACAATTACTTATTCGTTGGACAATAATACATGGGAAGGATTAATTTGAGGATGAGGAATTACCGTACTGACTCGCTTTCTTCCTTCCCCCTTTATCTTAGTTCAAAGGAAAGCCTTTTTAGTTTATGTTTATTTAAGGAGTATTGCAAGAACTGAGGTTTTTCGCCATTGACATGAGACCTGGTCCCTAATTCTAATAATGATCATTATTTTTGGGAATTTTTTTTTCATTGAAATGAAAAAAAAAATACATTTCTATGGAAATAGAATCTTTTTTTGATTCTGTATAGGTAAATTAAAATTAACAAAATAAATACTAAAATAAATAAAAAATCAATAATCAATATATAAATATACAGGAAAAATAAAAAAAGAGTTGAAAGTGATATAATACAAAAAGGGACAGAGTTCTTTTTTTTTAGTCCATCTAAAAGAAAATAGGAGATCATATGAAAAAAAATGTAACCGATTCTTTCGTTTCCTTAGGTCACTGGCCATCCGCCGGGAGTTTCGGGTTAAATACCGATATTTTAGCAACAAATCCAATAAATCTAAGCGTAGTGCTTGGTGTATTGATCTTTTTTGGAAAGGGAGTGTGTGCGAGTTGTTTATTTCAAGAATAGGCTGGATCCACCCAGCTGTACTTTTTTTGTTAGAACTAGGAAAGAGTGCATGATCCCGCGAATTACTTCTGAATAAATTCAAAAATCATATTTAAGAACCATAGCATTTCGTGATTCATTCATTGGTATATCGACTTTGATTCTCTATTAACCAATAATTTGTGACCATTAATATGGTTAAAGCCAAACTGTTTGAAGTTCAGATGCAGCATAGTACTCTTTCTACTACTATGTTTAGTTTATAAATACATAGGTTATAAAGAGTTTTTTTTATACAATACAGAAATCAAAACGAATAGTTCGAATTTTTTTCGATATAAAACACTCATGTCGATAAAATGATTTGGGTCTTTTTTACAATGCCGAATTGATGACCTATGTATAAAGTGAGAAGAATTCTTTGGATTTGAAAGAAAAAAAAGAAACAACTTTGCTGACAATTACAATATTAAATAGTCGAAATTTTCTATTAATTCTGAATTCTATATTATACAAACAAATATATATATTTGATTTGATATATTTCTATATTTGATATATTTTTGTCAGAAGAATCCTCCGAATATTTGAGTATTGGATTATGATTATTGATCAGTTTCAATATTGTGAAATATGAACAGAGATCAATATTTTGAAATAGGAATAGATAAAAGGGGGAGAGGATAGGCTCATTACGTGAAAAATAGAAAAAGTATATAATATATGGGAATTCATTCTCTCTCAATTAAGTAATTGAGCATGAGAGCCAAATGAATCGAAAGATTCATGTTTGGTTCGGGAAGGGATTATGGAATTTTGGAAATGAAAATGAATGGAAAGATAATCTACTTTCATTAAGTGATTTATTAGATAATCGAAAACAGAAGATCTTGAATACTATTCGAAATTCAGAAGAATTGCGAAGGGGGGCTGTTGAACAGCTGGAAAAAGCCCACACCCGCTTACGGAAAGTGGAAATGGAGGCAGATCAGTATCGAGTAAATGGATACTCTGAGATAGAACGAGACAAATTGAATTGGATTAATTCAACTTATAGATTTTTGGAAAAATTAGAAAGTTCCAAAAACGAAACCATTCTTTTTGAACAAGAAAGAGTGATTAATCAAGTCCGGCAACGGGTTTTCCAACAAGCTTTACAAGGAGCTCTAGGAACTCTGAATAGTTGTTTGAATAATGAATTACATTTACGTACAATTAGTGCTAATATTGCTATGTTTGGGGTGATGAAAGAACTAACTGATTAGCCCCTTTTTTACTACTCTCCT